GCTCTAGTTCCTTTTCTTACTCACTCGATAGTCGTAGCTGCTATCCCAATAGTTGTAGCTTCCTTCTCTTATGTTGAGAACTTTGTATTCCACCTCTTCATAGGAGAGTTGCGCGCCAAAAGAAAGAAGAAGAGGGGCAAAGATCAAGTCTTGCAAGGAGCGGAGTGAGTAAGCACAATTGACTCCCTTCTTTCATAGGCAATGAAATTATTCCTCTCCAGAGCCCCGATGTGGCGAAAAGACAGACAGAGTAAGAGTTTTTCGGAATGGAACAACGCACGTTTTTGGCAAGGGAGGTAGAGAAGATGGCAGTCAAATGGAAGAATTCATTTTGTTTAGTAGAGGTGGAAGTAACTGAAATGAAAAAGGCCGTGTTGACAGGATCCTATTCTTTTTCAGTATTGAAAATCGTGATTCTTGAAGAAAAGTATGATTGGGATATCAGTAACTTTTCTAAAGTAATGGGCCGACCTGAATTCTAAAATTTTTCCTTTTCAATCTATGGTAAGTGGACGAGAACCAGTAGATAATTCCACAACATCCACATTAGGAATGGAAAGACCTGGGCTGCTAGTGAGTGCAATGGGGAAAGTTTTCTCTATTCATAGTAGGTACGACGACCCTAGCAGACCCTCCCTTAATTCGAATACGTAACATGATCTCCTTCAACCCGCTTTTCTGCCTATGGCCGAGTCATAAACTATATCTATCACGGTGGAACTCTCAAAAAGCACTTTTCTAAGAACTGAGACCTGGAGCCTTCTTTCCCATCATTCAAAATACACAAAGTGTATTTTACACCATGAGTAGTGAACTACCCCTCTTCTTATGGTGTATCATCAGCTGAAATATGAATGGTAAAAGGAAGACTCTCCCTGCCGGTCGAGCTAGCTATCACTACCTCTCCCATATGCGTCTCAATTTCTTTCATCTTTCCCTCACCCACCGGTCGAATCTAAGGGGACTATTCCCCTGGTCAACTACCTACTTCTCTCTCGATTTGGTTGATCGCAAGCAAGCTACCTTAGCGCAGCGCTCACACCTGAATATCTCGTACCGAACTGGCTGAACTGGCTATTACGACCTGAGCTAGCTTGGATTGACAGTTCATTCCTGGCTGGAATCAATGTCTCATTTTCTTTTTCTTCGTAAGGAGGATCCCCCTTCTATACTATCTTTTGGTGGTATGTATAAATGGTAATGCTATCGAACCCCGAGCATCTTCTTTTTGATCTGCAAATGGAAAAAGGGGTGGTCTCCTCCTATTACAGAAGAAAGTCTTTCTCTAAAGTTGCAACCTAGGATCCAGCTATGAAAGAAGCCGGCTTTACAAGCTAAAAGTGAATAAACATCTCTTCTAATTGGGATACCTTTGTCCAATAGTAACAAATGGTGCCTCCACATTCTAAGAAGGTGGAACAAACTCAACCATAAAGAATACGAAGTGGGCGATGACTGAATGAATATGAAGCAAAGAACCCGCTTCTAACCTCGTTTAACACCATGCTTCCTCCGAAGCTTTCATCTGAGTAGTCACTACACCCTACCCTATCGCTGAGTCTTTGGAAGCGGTTTCAGTATCATTTCCATCCGAACCCCCACCTTTAACTACTAGCTTATTAAGAGAAATATGCGAAGATTCCATCTGGAGCCGAATCACTGAACAAGTGATTCGGAGATCTTTGACCAATCCTTTCCTCTGGATTCATTGTCTGCTTTGGATTTTCTCAATTGCATCGACCTTTCTTTTTCTAGGTGAATCAGATCTCAATCTTTTTTCTTTCATATTAATGGTTCCCAGCGGCTTCTTTGTTAGTAGTGCTATTAAATCTATAGATTGAAGGGCCCCGCCCGTCTGCTTATCCGTTTCTCTGATCCGGATGCTTAAATATAAATTAGGCGTTCCTCTGTAGCATGCGGTCGAACCTACTTTAAAGATCCTGCAGCCCCAAACGCTGCTATGGCCTTCTTGCCGTGAAAGTGAGGAGAGCTTAGAAGCAGCATAGCCTCGAACCAGGATTGAGAGTTTTTCTTCATCATCAGCAGCTTCTATACCCACCTAAGATGGAAAAGACAATGTTCGAACCCAAAATGGGGATCTTTGATCCTCCGCCCAATCTTGACTATAACTTTGGTAGTGACAAACTAGCCCATATAAGGTACAACCTAAGACGGAACTATTTTCATCGAGATGTATTTTATGTCTTTTTAAAGTTCGCCAAGGCGAATTAACCCTTAAAGCTTGCTTTCTCGCTGTTGCAGAAAAGGAGGATGCTCTAACTGAGAATTCAAGGAAGACTTGTTCCAACGCCCATTTCTTGCTAATGATGTGATGATAGAAGCACTCTCTCTCCTTTTTCTGTTTAGCCATGACAGACACCTTTATGTATGCCATTTTGAGACACCAAAAAGGAATTATTATCGCTTAGCGCTTGTGCTAAGGTGTGAAACAGCTTGACCATAGGGAAAGGAGGGCTAGGAGAAAAGCACGATTTCTCGATATCCGCTCCCTCTAGCCCTGAAGCGAATATGACATCCCTTCCTGTAGCAGGAGGAAAAAGGCTTGACTTTATTGGGATATGCGCTGTACAGGTCTAGTTTTGGCCCCGATACTGCTAAAATGAATTCCGCTGCCTCTGATCCATAAGCGAATAATGGAACCATCTGCTGCAGTAGGAGCGGGAAATATGCCATCAGCAAATTATGTGAACACCCATTAGGATAAACCCTTGAGAAAGATTCGCAGCCAAATGGGATGGATGCCCCACAACGGTAAGGGCTACTAGAGAGAAGAATTTCCTGTCTAGCCCTCCAGCGTGAGATCATCTGCCACTTCTGCTTCTCCAAAGAATCTTTTCAAGAACTCTCGATGAGGTGTTGACCTTTGGATCCATTCCAAGATTGTGATCTGAGTTGAGGTCTTCTTCAACGGTCCAAGCAAATCATACTCTTTCTTGTTTCTGACCACTTAGTAGCTTGGACTTCTTTTGAGTCTTGACGGGATTTTGTCACTGAAGGCGGTCTTGTGCACATTTGGTCTGTCCTTAATCTTTCATTAATTTGGGCCTGACGCCGGTAACATTTGGGTGGAGCCCTTCGGGATGTGGAAGCTTTACTTTTGAATTAAAATATCCCTTCAGATTGCGGCTGTACAGTTGATAGAGATTGATTTATGACTGATGATTGGGGATCAGTGGCAGGGTCGGCAGGGGAGCTATTACTATGAAATCGGAATGTGAGTAGGGTTGGGATAGTCAACATATTAACTTGGCTTGGTAAGGTAGTAAGTGATAATAGCAAGCTATTGGTGGAAAAGTAATTGCTATCGACTGCTAGCCTTTAGCTCTTGCTCGTCGGTCCTCAGGTAGTGGTGGAAAACACTGGGGAGCGTGTAACCTCGAATCTTTGACGGCGAAGCTCCCTGAGAGTTTGGAGTCGCGAGTCATGGAGATCAACCAGTAGTTGTTGCATCGATCTCTGGGAGCAAGGGCTGGTCGAGCTTGCACGATGAACCGGTTGATTCGGCAGGTTATTCAATCTATGGGCTTAGAAGCCCAGGTTATCACTGGGTCGTTATTCAGCCCGGGAAGGCTTCCGGGGCGGGAGGAGAAGACCTAATATTTTAGTAGGAGTTGGAAGGGGGGGAGAGCCGTCACTCTATGACAACATTCTCCTAGTTCCATCCAACACCGCAGTTGCAGCTTCCTTCAAAGACTCCTCTACCTTGGCTTCATTGGGGGATGAAAGGTCGAACATAGAAACATCTTTATCGAGTCTTGTTGATCGACAATGCCCGGGCCGATCATCAAAGGTGGGCTGAACAGTAGTCAAGTCGGATTCATTCGAGGCTTTGAGGGGGTGGCTATTGATCCCGAAGCGGCAGGTCGAACAGAGTCAATCAGCTCCTAGGGCGGGGAATGAAAGAAATTTCATCGGATGGAAACGGCTATTCTTATGCTGGCTAATAACTTGATGACCCGGCTTGCGGTGGAGAATGAGGGGCTGGATATGAAAGATAGTCGCTCCCATAAACGAATGAATGGGACTCCTGGGGAATCGGCAGAAAGAGATGGCTCGGATTCACTCGCCTTGAGGCGTTGAAAGACATAGAGAACAAAGGCTTACAGGTCCGGTCCCAGCAAATGGAGATGAAGGGACCAGCTACATTCACCAGCAGCTCAACTGGACAAATACAGCTCTGAAGGCCCTTGCCCTTGACAGTAAAGAAAGTAGGACCTGACCTCTGTGAAGAGGTGAGGAATTTACAAGCTGTGGTGAACCAAATCAAAGACAGCCTGACAGTTGTCCCAGATACCCCCCTTACTCCATAGGCTTCTCCAGCAAGGGCAGGAAAGGTCTTCGGGCTCGTGCGGAGACGGCTTTTGACAGAGCCTTTAGAGAGAATAGGGGGGGACCTCTTTATTTAATGGAAAACTCAGTAGCGGGACGGTATTAGCCTGCGTAGTCTTAGGTAGTTGGTCAGGTAAAAGCTGACCAAGCCAATGATGCTTAGCTGGTCAAGCTGGGTCTCTTTCTTTTTGGGTCCGGTATTGGGATTTCTCTAGTAGGTAGCCAACTCGTTGATTGTTGGGAACTTTGTTTTTTTGATAGGGAAAACTGCTGACACCCCGCCTGCCAGATGCTCTTGCTGTGACCGTCGACCGTCTTTGTTTGGAAACTCATTTACGTTCTTACCTATCCTATCTTAGCTATTCTATCGTATGTTAGTTAGAGACTGCAGTCAATCTACGCGGAGATCTTCTAATACGAGGGCGACAACCAACTACGGCTATTTTAGGCCTATACAAAGGCCCCTCTCCTGTTTGGTTGCCTCTCCTTTGATATGGAGGTGGCTGCTATTTAGGTTTGGGTTGTTTATCTGGTTTTTGGGATTTATATATATATATAAACTAGCCCCAGTGAAGGAAGCTCTCTGATTGCAGCACTGCGATTGCGTGGTCATGGTGTATCGATTACATTTTATCTATTTTGCTAGTGCGAAACCAGTCACTAAACAAACCCTCTCCTTAACAGCTGTTGGACATATTCTTTAACGAGTAGCTCGTAAGGTGTTATGAGAGGACGGAACTAAACCGTCTTTCTATAATCTACTGATCATCGCTATGGCACAATAGAGAAAATTGCTTTTTTCTATCTTTCGGGCATTCCTTCTCTATCTACGACCGAGGTAATTTCCTTGCTGGTACCAGGTAACAAATAAAGAAATAATAGGCGGCTTGACCCCTTAAATAAAGAAAGAAATAAGTAGGCGTGTTTGGTTCTTCCCCTGGGTGACGGAGGAATCCAAGGTCCGGCCATTGCCATTGGTATAATAAGGTCTGGAAGCACCTTCTCGCCCACCTTTGTTGATGTCCGAAAGTAATATACACGGGCTTCTGAGAGGATTCTTTAATCAACCAAAACCTGCAACAGAGTCCTTAATTTCTACCACTTACAAGTTGAGAGATGTTCCATTCCCAATGGCAGAAGAAGGATGCAAGCTGGAAGGACTTGGACAAGATATTCTTCACTTGGACAGGAGATGCAGCGTCGGACCCTCTACATGGGTGTGCTATAAAACTAGGAGAAGAACTAAACGGATCAATTCCTTTGACCGGTCCTTTCGAGCTTCCAGTTCTTCTGGATTGCTAACGTGGTTCGATGACGCCGATGGAAGGAACCACTGGAAATTCATCCAACTTCGATCCCCTAAAGGCAAGTGCGTAGGCTATAGAATCCCAAATAGAGCTCCTTCGGCTCTAAACAGCTACTGTGCTTATTTGGTCTATCAGCTACTCGGCCAGCTACTGACCTAATTGGGAGCTTTTCAGTCAAGGTCGTCGGATTTAGAGGTCCTTTCGCAAGGATCCAGATCATTCCATTGGGGGGAAAGCAGGAGTGATCCATATATAGATGAATAGTACCAGTGGAGTCGGACGGTGCTAGTGCTCTCACTTACGGAAAAAGGGCTCCCGCATCAGAAATAAGAGCGGCACCTCAACCAGCCACAGCCGCATTAGCAGTTCGCGTGAAATCAGATGCTACTGATACCACTTTGTATTGGGTGTATCGCTTTGGGAGCTGCACTGGACCTAACCCCGGTTATCAATAACCCTAATTTAATCAACTTAGAGCCAGGAAGCTTAATTCAGGCAAAGGAGGGGGAAGCAGCGGGCGGCATCAAAGCGAGTTGTGCCACGGAAATTCAGGAAATTGTAGAAGCCACAGCAGAGAGGGGCTTCGACCCCCTACTAGACCCGTAGAAGTGAGTAACCGCCTCTCTTTTAAGCTGGTTCTCTTTCCTTAGCCTCCCTTGCCTCTGGGTATCGGTGCCTCGTTCTGTAACTCTCCTTCCGGAGAGATGATAGGTTTTCTTCGCTCCGTTTCTACCTTGTTATAAGCCCGGGTTTGGTGCCTCTCTCTTATAAATCTAGCGGTCGGTAAATAATAAAATGAATAAACCATTAAGCTCAATTATGAGTGATAAATTAGTCCCTACGGTGATCTTTCTTATTCGTCTATTCCTCTTCTTATCGGTCCAGCAACCGACATGATAAGAGGTCTATTCTATGCTTTCATATCTTGTGTAATATGGGTTCTTGCATCTCTATTGTTAAGCTGTATCTTTGTAGTCAATACCGGTGGGAACGGGTCTCTTTCTTAAAGCCTGGTCATACTCGTTTTTATGTCTGGACTCCAGTTGAGAATGGGTAGCTTTCTTCGTTTCACTTCCTTGCCCTTATGAATTAGCATTAGTGTAATCGCTTTCTTTCCCTCTGAGGCGAGGGTGCTGTGTCACTTTCTTGATCACGAGTCACTGTGGTTACCTTCCCTTTCTTTCTCTCTAAGAGCTATCATTATATTATAGGCGCCTATGTTAGCTGGGTGAGTGCCTGCTTTCCTGCTATCTGCCTTCTAAGAGGTTGCAGCCCTTCGAGTCAAAGTACGACCTGCTTGTAGTTGGTTTCGGCGGGATAGCTTGGTACGTAGCAACTTTGGGCTTTCTCTGATGGGTCCCCCGGGGTACAAATGGGAGATGTGGATTAGGCAGCATTACCTGTTGGAGTTGCCGCGGACTGCTCCTTGCGCCAAGTCTCAACTTGACTTTAAAAGCTTCTTCCTATCTGTCCGCTGACCCAGTCCGCGTAGTAAAGCCTCTGCTTAGCTATCCTTTCGAAATGAGACTGATAAACTTACCAATAGAGTCAAGTCGCCAAATATAAGCTGCATGGTCTCGTTCCACATGTAAATCTCCCCATCTGAACCCGGGTGGGCTCCGGCTTTCAATCTGAGAAGCTTGCCCCAAGTCTCGCTTTGAATTCGTGCTTTTACTGGATTTGACTTTGAAGTGTAACGCTCCTCTGCATAGTTAGCAGCTACTTTTCTTCTTGCTTCTGGAACCATAACAGGCTGGTGTGTGTAAGCATCCTCGAATGCGGATGAGGAGCAACTTGGTACTATATTATATAGTATCGGTACCCCTGGTTAGAAACTGGAACTAGTTCTTATTGAAGAGTCCCGTTTGTAGTTGAAGTGTGTGGACTGCTCCTTGGAAACGAGAACCTTGCCCCGAAGAAAGGAAGCGTGAACTAATAGCAGCACCCGAACGCCCTAGGTTTCACTCGTTGGCGGATCCTTGCTATCTGCATTCACCGAAGTAGATTCTGTTAGGTTCTTAGTAGCAACCTGCTTTAAGAAAGGAGGCCTTCCCTCCATATAGTTCTTTATCATTGCGGCAAATGCGCGTTATCTGATGCGCGATATCCGCTGCCTCTATCTATTCCTGCTTTACCTATAGGTACGAGAGTCAAGCTCCCAATCAACACTTCTTGAAAAAAGAAATGAAGTTGTAAACCCCAACGACAAAGAAATCCATGCTATAATATAAGAAGGGCATTTTCGGGGACTAGCCTCCTTCCTTCTTACTTGACTTCCAATTCTACTCTTTTTTCTTGAATTTGAATCACTTCCTCTTTCTCGCCATTCTTCTGTTTAAGAACTGCGCCCCACCCCCTATTTGAGTTTGAGTAAGGCTGGAAAAAAAGAGGTGCTTGCTTTATTTCAATCTTCTTTCTTCGATCGGAATACGGATGAGATCAAAAAGGCCATCATTGGGGCAAACGATGCAATAGCTTCGGTTAGAGCAAAGCCCAAAATGGCATAACCAAATGATTGTTTAGCCAATGATGGATTTCGCGCCACGGAATGAATCGAGGAACTAAGGACGTTTCCAATACCGACAGCAGCTCCCGCTGAAGCAATTGTAGCAGCTCCGGCACCCATTGATTTTGCACCTTCTAACATCTCGAGTTGAGAATTCTCGTCACGCTTTTTCATTCACTATTTTATGTTATAGATTCCTCGTCGATTCTTCCCCTCCTTCCTTTTCTCTTGGGCATCTCACTTGGAATGCAAAGCTTTCGATCTTGTACTAATAAATTCGGTAGACTGAACACCACTCGATGAAAAAAAAGAAAACTACAACAAACAACCTCCGTGAACGGACGCTTTCTCTTAGTTATAGTTCTATAACTATATAAATAAATATAACGAGAAAGCTTTTGTATTTTTTGTTTACCCCTCTCGTGTTCTGGGCTACGCCCCCGAACTGGGACTACGAATTGATTGACTATTGAGTGCAACCCCGTAACTAGATAGACTATGGGTAGTTCAGGTGCGCTTAAAGTCTTATATAACGCATGCCGATGTTGCCACCGACAAACGTTTTACTTGGACTGTTTTATCTTACCCAGTAAGATCTTAACCAAAGATATATATATATATATATTATACCACATCTACATTCCGACTTCGAAATTCTGGAAGCGGAAGTGGCGCAGACCGCTGCCTTATGAGATCATAACACCGAAATATGAGACCATACTTATTAAACTTCATTAACTGGTCTTTTCTTTCGGGATGAAAACAAGCGGCAGGAGGGGCTAAGAACACCTCGATCGGTCGAGTATAATCAACACTCGCCTCGTAGTACCATTTGCAATACTTAACTAAAGAGTGAACCCACCAACGGAGCTCAAGCTGTTCAGTCAGCAGCAAAGCGTCGTCGTCGAGTCTACGTGAAAGATCATCCATTAATCTTTCAACGTAACCCCAATTAGGGCGACAACTCTCAACGAGCATCCAACGCACCATCCCTATTGATAGCAATTCACCAGCAAGCCCTCTGGGAATCCCAACCAAACAGAAAAGGGCATCGGACAGATACCACTTGGGGAGTAGGCAACAAGTATGTGCCTAAACCAATGCCGATTATAATTCGGGTTAACATCTGAAGGCTTCATAGAATACCTTCGATATCCGGCCCCCCGCAAACGCAGAGAACACTCTGAATATCCGTTACCCCTATTTGCTTAAGCACTGGCATAAGCGCAACCGGAAAACGGGCGGATCTAATCATTTTAACAGAGATAGGTGATAGATCCTTTCCAGGTCCGCGGAATTTATTCGCGAACTCGAAATAACCCGTATCAGACACTAAGGATTTAGGTAATGAAAGCCCTAGCCAGAACCGATTGATATACTCGTCAGCTACTCGCGCATCCCCGATGACAAAATCATCACCGAGAAGCTAAGCTAGTATTTGACAAATCTTCTGCCAGGGTAGACCGCATCCGCACTGAGCCACACAAGAATGTGGTGACACAATGAGAATAACGGCCAGGATGATAGGAAGCCCAAGGGTTGACCCGTTGTAAAACGGATAAACTTAAAGTAGCCTTCTGCTGAGTTAGGAGCCCGAAATCTATTTTACTTGTAATCCGGACTCAACCCAAGCATGGGCGACTACCTTGTTAAACAAACACTCGATCACTGTCCTCTGGAACTTAAGATAAGAGGAAAGCGGTCAGTTGCAGAAGATAAATCATAAGATCTTACCTTCATGCAACCCTTCAACCAGCGCAGAGGTGCCGGTTGATCGAAAGTTCCATCTTGTGGGATTTTCCTTAAGATCGACATACACCAATCATGCGCGGGACGAAGTAGTGCCCGCTTTCATTTAAGGCGTTAGGAATAGCGAATACTCGCACCTTCCCAGCACCTTATTCCCCCAGGCGACCAGTCGAATACATTGTCAGTAGATAGTCATCTGGAGGTCTCATACGGAATGCTGACATACAAAACAACTAACTATAAGTCAGCAGACCAGTATGAAACGCCGCTGATGAAGCGAACCTAGATTCAGTATTATGTAGTAATTGATTTACTGAATACGGGTAAGAAGCGTCTTACTCAGAAAGAGGGTAAATCTCTCTGGAAGGAAAGAAATAGCTAAATACTGGAACAATGTATTGCTAGGACCATTCTAACATATCAGTAGAAAAAGGGCCACGTTCGGATAAACGAAGCCTCCTCATCAGACCAAAATCCCAAAAGCGAGGCCTTGCCTTATCCTATAGCGCAACCGAGAATAAGTCCCAGATCATCCTATGGAACGGTGATTTCTCACCCGGCACATAACGATAGGGGACTGATGAAGCAGTCCAAATCGGAAACCATTTCAAACCAGTCGATAGAGGAACCGACTGGAATGAAGGTACATATCTACTGATAAGTGACACAATCTTCGTTCTCAACTCTTCAAGAAGAGAGTCGAAAGAAGCGTTAAGCTCTTGTGTAATCGAGCGAAACTGAGAATTTTTTTTCTTCTTTACTAATATCAGTTTCGACAACGAAAACACAGACAGATAAAATCTTACGAGTTTATCCGCTTTCTCATCTCTCCTTCTAATGAGGGCGCGATGAAACGAAGGAATGCATCTTGGAAGGCCACACCTAGTCAGAGATATAGGATAAGGCCTATGGGTAGTTACTCTGACAATCCGTATCCCATTTCGGAGTTCACATTGGAAGCATCAGGATCCGGCCGAAGGGTCCGTCGGCTCCGGCAGCATAGTACCTGCGTCTGCTGGAAATAAGCCTTTTTGGTTTTGGGCATACCATCCTGAATCCTGCTTCTGCTCCTGACCTGGGCCAATGCACCACCCAAAACTTTCTGTGATTATCTACGCTATTTTTATTTGATGCTTTTTTGTTGTAATTTCGATTGTTGACTTGAACATAGGATTCCGAAGGTTAGTTTGTTAGTGGGGGTTTGGGGGGGACCATTTGATTCCTTGAAAGCTGAGTTGGAGGAAGACTCTGGGGCTCCCCAACCTCTTCCCCAGCAAGATCGGGAAAAACCGCCTTTTCGCCTTTAGATTAGAACCTGACTCGTTAGGATTGAGTATTGGCCAGGGCTCGCACTAATGAGCATAGGAAAAGGAATCCAGGGAAATTGTTCGAACCACGGAACCTAATCTTTTTGTGCCCATTCTCCGCGAGAAGCAACGGAAAAAGGGAACGGGCAAGTCCCAGCCAGTGCCAGTGAGAGTGACAGTCTGAGTTTACAGCGTTCTAGTTCTAGTACCTGCTAAAGTTCACAACTAGTTCTGGAGCTAGGGAAAGAGAAAGCTCTGCCTCAAGCCTCCAGCAGTCAAAGAATGAAGTGAAGACAATGTCAAATGTCAGTGGTAATCATCCCTATAATATGGGGAAGCTTTGGTAGCAATCCAAGCAAGAAAGCAAGTCAAGCTTATTCGTCCTTTAGGAGCAAGCAAGAACAGCTACTATCTCGTTATCATATCCTGCAGAGTAAGCAACACCAGCTACTCTCTCAACTGGTAACCTCTTTTCAACAGGGGGAAGTCGCTCCTACTTCTAGTCATACCTCTACTCTAGTTTGACCTCTTACCGATTCTAGTCCCCACCAGCCTTCCCTCCATCCAGTAAAAGAAGATGGATTAGCTCGTGCCTCTCCCAGTACTGAAAAAAAAAAAAAAAGATCCTGTTCTTGCGCCAAGAATTGCTTTTAATACCTTTTTTCGGAGTATTTTATCTTAATCTGTCTTGGTGCTCAGATTGTATTACCTTTATTGAGGATCTGTTTCTAAGTTAGGCTTTGGTTCAGGAGATGGTAGAGCTATAGTATTCTCTCAGAAAGTGGGAGTACCGCTCCAATTGATGACAGATGTATCACTTTTGTTCTCGGTGATAGTGGGAGTTTCACTTCTATCTTTTGTGTCAATAGGAGTGTGCCCATGAGGAGCGTGTCCACGATTGCTTGTGATAGTGGGTGTAGACCCACGGTTGTAGTGCGAAGTCATAAAGGTGGTCAAATGGAAACTCCACCTTCCATCATCAACATATTATGTTGAATGCAATGAGTCATAAGGGAAGACCAATAAAGCAAAATTCTTCGGTTTGAAGCACTACAAGCACCTGCAAACTTTATAGGTGTAGAATGATTATCTTAGCTTAGGGCAGCTGCCTACACTACATTCCACTTCAGTACCCGGGGGCCAAAGACTTGTTAGGTGTAGTGGAGTCATGTTCTGGCCGATTTCTGGCATGGGGTGAAACGCTCAATTCAGTAGATTGCCCCGGGCATTCCTTATTAATGGCAGGCCAAGCCCCGTGCTTTCGTAATCCTTTCTTTGAGTCAGTCCGCCCTGATGCTCCGCATCAGCCTGGGCGTAGAGAGGGAGATTGAATGGCGGGAATCGGGAAAGTAGCTCCTTAATACGAGGAGCTACTTTATTAGTTTGCTGCTGTTCTTCCTAGTAGCTAGGCTGTCCTCTCTTCCTGTATCTCCTCCACGCTTTATATGCAGATATAACTACTAAGCCCCTCTTTCTATTTCTCAAGTGATATCTATAGAATAGAAGTACAGAAGGGAATGGCTGAGTGGCAGTTAGCTAGCGCTGAGAGTCAGTCTTTCTCCTCCTCCTACTTCCAACAAGAACTAAGAGAGCAAACCCTTTAAATTTAAATTAAAGTAGATTCGCTTGCATCATCTCAAGATATCGTCGAGGTATCGAGGTTTCGCTCCCTAGTGGTATAGTTCGATCTTTAGGTGCATCAGGGACAGCGAGAAGTTTCTTCACAGAGATAACTAGCATATGAAATAAAGGATGCTTCGCTTTCCATTGAAGGAGGTTCCTGCTTCTAGTGCGACGGCAATGCGTGTTAAAATCCCTTCGTAAAGTAAGTAAACTCGCGATAACCTTACCCTTGCCTTGTGTCTTGACTCATAGTCCGGCAACTCTCTTCATAGCGTTGCACTATAAGACCCGAAACCGCAACCAGGAACCTGGGAACCCAATATCATCAGCGGATACGAAAGAGACTCTTACTCGGGAACTAAACCTAACAGAATCGGTGACTCCTTATATGTAGGATAGATCTCTGTGTCTAACGACTTTGCCCCGTGGGCCCTGCACTAGTAGGAATCAGACTAGGAAGAAGAACCAACAGCCGCTTTTCTTTACACATGGGTAGGCTGGAGAAAGCCCCTATCTGTAAATCCAAGCCATCTTTCTTCCTTATCATCCGGGAACTCCACGAAGACGAGACTCATAGCAGCAGGAGTTGATCTTTACACAGCGGTAGTTGTTCGAGCGCATGCTATTCTTTTGCAGTTCCCCTAGCTCCGATCAATAACTCTTATATGAAGTAGTACCTTCTCGCTACCCCTCCCCTAGGCTAGGAAGCACTATCCTCAGCCGGAACAAGGACTAGAACGTCCTCTCGCTATGCTCGAGCTACTTCGTTCCACACCTTTGATAGGCGAGCAGCTTCTGCACTTGAAAAGACTGATCCTAGGGATTTCGGTATCTACGTTCCTGGGATTTCGTGCAACTGAGAGGAGAAAATGCAGCTAAAAGCTTCGTATGCTCTTCCGTGTAGCCTAGGCCCACGGAGCGGTAAGAGCTTTTGAGAAAGTCACCCGTATTTCTTCGAGACAAAGTAGTCGATCAAGATCGGGCACCAAAAACTTACTCTAAGATGTTCTTCGAAATCAATGCCTGGAAAGAAAGGCAAATGCTCTTTCTTCCGCTCTCGTTGGCTAGCAAAGGCTCATTCAAGGATAGAATGACGATCCCTATCGTTCACATCCTGATCCTAGGCATTTGTTGCGTGAGCTTCATTCTTCTGTCAAAAGGGATCTCTTATCAGTTAATGAAGCTGCTCTAATCCACATATATTGGTCCGGCATCTCACGTAGCTCTCGATGAAGTAATTCATTTCTTTCAAGGTATTTCAGCATCGAGATAGAAGGCGAGTTAGACTCCCCCTTCCAGGGAACCATCGGCATAGAACAAGACGAGGCCCATCTCACCTTCTTTCTTTACGTAGCTTTCACATTAAGAAAGGGATAGCTCAACGGATGAATACTCATTCGATGAAGGAAGCACCAGACTAAGAAGAGAAGGGCTTTGACCCGAGCGGATAAGTTGCTAACAAGGAAGTAGGAGTCCCCGTCTCTTACATACGGGCCGAGTGCATGAGCCGAGTAAAGCTGTGAACAAGGGATCAACTACGAGAGGGAGTTGCTTTAATCCATAGATATTGATGTCGGGAGCTATCCCTATAGATAGGGGCGTTCCCAGAACCCTTGATGAAAGTCCCTTGGCACTAAGGCTTTAGTTCAAGAAATTAGTTCAACAAAAGCATTTCCTGGATCTGACCTATCTTTCGCTCCCATCGAATGATTGATATCCTTCTTGCGGGTTCCCCGTCTGCTGCCGGAACCTCCTTTCTTTCGCTCCGGGTTTGCCTGTACTCTTTCTACGGATTCTGAATCCGTGATACATGAATCGAAAAGAGGAAAGGAAGGAATCCTCCTAGAGAAGGAGGCCAAGCATTCTTAGCGTAGGAAGGAGGGAACTCTTCGCCCAAATCGAGTTTGAGTCTTATTCCCAGGGACCTTGTAGTTTGATGAGTTCAAGCCTTGTCGGCACCATGGCTGCTTAGATTTAGAGCCTTTCTTGTTTACCTGGGGGATAACGTTTATAGAAGGAAGCTTAGAGCTAGGGCCTTTCTTTGCTACCTCTCCCTTTCGGCGAGAGAGGGTGCAGCATCTTTCTTATTGAAGCTTGGAGTATAAGAGTGGAAGTTGCGAGAATGGTACCTTAGTAGGCCAACTCCTTCAATCGGTCAGTCGGTATTTAACCCACTAAAAACAGACTAATAAGATAAGATTAGATTCATAAGCATAGTTATAAAGGAAAGAGATATAAGAATGAAGGGTTGATTCACTCTATGTAATAGTAAAGTGGCCAACAAAGTGGGGGGTACTTTTGTCTTAGTGAACATGGCCTTAGAATCGATATCCTCACTAGCCCTGGTTTGGCGCCTGTTGATGCTTTTAATCCAATAATAGAAGAGGATGGCCTCTGCGAATAGTGAGACTTCTTTTTTCCTCGATATGAGCGCTCACTCTATTCATGCTACCACTGAACTAAGTGACATATGGGATAGATGTCGGCATTTCCGCTCTTGGAGGACGGAGTAAAGCAAGGAATTGATGCTAGAGAAGGGGCTTCCACTCGTTCAAATGCCGCTGTTGGTGTTACCGGTGTGGGAGTATGCTTTCTTACTGTTCACGTTTCGGGTGTTGAGTAAATCTCAGCTGTGGTCCTATCCGCTGCTTGGATCTTTCCTCTTGCTTTTGGTGAATAAGCGCTGTGGGATGCTTCTCCGGAATTAGTAAAGGAAATAAATGCCATTTTGGACAAAAAGAGAAGACGGGGTTTTAGAAAGTTGCACGAAGCTTTCTCCTCCATCGATAGCAGTATCCGTCCTAGCCCTTTCATCTGTATAGAAGCTTTCTCCTCTGCTGTTGAAAGAAATGGGTAAATAGGGGTCTTGCCGAAAGGAATTGGTCTCATTCCCAAGCCGTTGGAGCTGAATCCTTGGATTGCATGAATAGGCATGAACCTTACGAAGTCGATCGCCCATGTGTGCCTTCATGAACCATCAAAAGGAGGGGTGGATATTAAAGAGTGAATACGACAAAATGATGATTTTAATAAGATTGTATGGGTTTGCTTGAAAGGACGCGAAGCGCCCACTTCAAGGAGGGAGGGGTAGCTATGACCAAGTCAGCCCATCGGACTCGAAGAAGGGAAGCGGAATGCCGAGAAAAATAGCTAAACCAACCGAACCTAATAGCTAAGCTAGCCGAACCTCAAATAGAAAGCTTAGTCCCACCAGTTGTTTCTGGGGCCTCCAATAAGCTTTCCATCCTCCCATCAATACCAACCCAGGGTCCATACCAAAGATGACTTTATTCGGAAGCATGAACCAACAACCAATCCAACCGATAATAGATATAACCGTTATTTTCTTGTTTTTCGGTTATTGGGTATCAGCTGTTTTTAGATAGGCTGCTACTTTAGATCGGGATAACAACCGGTAGTCACAGCTGCTATTTTCTTGTTTATCCGCTGTTCGGTTATCAGCTGTTGTCACTAGGAACTATCTCCTTCCAGCCCCCTTCACGGGCAGTATTCTATGACGCTAGCCAGCGAGAACTTCCACCCTTTCCAGCAAGAATTGTTTTTCCTCCACCGTTGGCAGTAGAATGGTCTCTCATCGTTTCAAGACAGGAAAGCCTTTCAATCCGTTCTGTTGTTCGAAAAAAGCCTCGCAATCAGCTATTGAGTATATCTAATAATCTATGGTACTAGCTTAGCCCTAGTAAGGCTCACTTTTGGAATAGTCTTTCCTTCGTTACAGGCACCACAGGAACTTTACTACAGGCACTACAGCAAGAGGTTGAGGTAGGCGTAGAAGGTCATCTCTGAAAAGGTAATCCCTGGTTCTAGCTCATTCGCAGGTGCTAGCCCATTCGCTGTAGGGGAAAGGTCTTCTCCAATGTTTCCATCTGTCGTTACGGGACTGGAGTCTCCAAGTTAGTTTCTTCGATAGGGGAAAGGCCTTCCCGGTTTCAAAGTCAGTCTTTCCTTTATTTTTCTTTCGAAAGGGAAGGAAGGTCTTTTTGCTATTGGTTCCCGCCAAGCATTGGCGCAACTGCAGTCCCATAGTGTGTTTCCTTCTCCATAGTCAGAAGGCATGTCTTCGTTAGCTTCGATTGCAGCACCAGAAGCAGTCTCACAAAATCGTACCAAATGCCCCAACAGTTCTTTTTTATGGCATCGTTGTCGGCTCTGAAACAGCAAACTATCCCTTTTAAGGCCTTCTAAGCCTTCCTATTCGCTCTGGAACAACCCGCTTTTGGATAGGCATCGATAGATCCAAATGGAACGACAGGAATGGATATAGGTGAGATGGCCGGCCCAAAGGTAGATAGCGGCAGTTTGGCCCTGGGTTGGTCTGTTGGTTGCTAAGTAGCTTATGGCTCTCCTCTTTTTCTTTAGATTTAGAGGAGGAAGCCTCTGTTTGGATCTCTTTTCCCGATATCCCCGTTAATGATTTTCCTGGGAATGAGTTCGGGTTCTCAATCTGATGTTCACCAAAATGGACGTTTAAGCATATTACTTTTTCGGTAATTTCCCATTGATGAGCATAAAATAAACATATATAAGAATATAAGGTGCTGAGTATAGCTAATAGCTAAATAATCTAAAGATGCTAGATCAAGCAATAACCCCTTAGCGGAACTGACCTTTCTGTTAATTGCATAGGGGAAGCCCTA